CTGTTACATGAAATGCGCCAAAACCAAAGCACGCCACTCCTGAGAGAAATAAATGAATTCCAAAGATCTTGGGCAAATCCAAAGAGGGTTTTCCTGTACGTTCATCACAAAATATTTCTAGATCCCAATACACCCAATGCCAGATAGCTGCCAAAAAGCACAAGCCAGAAAACACAATATGTGCACCAGCCACACCTTCATAACTCCAAATACCCGGATTCGTTATAGTCCCCCCCGTAATACTCCAACCACCCCATGAATTGATTATTCCTAAACGAGTCATGAAGGGTATAACGAACATACCCTGTCTCCACATTGGATCAAGAACAGGGTCAGAGGGATCAAAAACAGCTAATTCATATAGAGCCATCGAACCGGCCCAACCAGCAACCAGAGCTGTATGCATTATATGGACAGAAATCAAACGGCCGGGATCATTCAATACGACCGTATGAACACGATACCAAGGCAAACCCATGGAAATACCCCTTATATCAATCAAAAATAGACTCTATGTAACTTTATTGCACTTTAAAAAAACTATAGTATAGTATGGTCCTTACTTTTTTAGTGGATTATCTTGGGGAAAGGATTAATATTTGTTCTATATCTTTTAGTAAGAATGTCTTTGAATAATAATAGAATAATTTTGTTCGTAGGAACAAAAAGAAGCAGATTTATTCTACACCCGATAAGTACCAATACGCAATGGTAGGGCGTTGATAGCATTTTATATGAGTAACTGCATATATATTTGTTCATCATCCAAAGGCCCCACTTGTAAGAATTTTCCTTTATTGATTCTGTCTTCCTTTTTTATGAACTTCTTCAATCTATGGATAAAATATGATAAAAGACAAAATATTATTAAGACAATAAACCTATTTTTACGCTTTCACATCAAAGTGAGATATAATACTTAATTTTTCTTTCATTTAATGCCTATTGGTGTTCCAAAAGTACCTTTTCGAAGTCCTGGAGACGAAGATGCATCGTGGGTTGACGTATAGTGCGACTTGTCAGATATATTGGGTCATATGGTATTTCCCCGTTCTCTTTCCCGATCGAGATATCCTCCCTTTCGCCCAACAAAGATTGATTGAATTATCCAAAATTTGGAGCGTGAAATGCAATTAAGTACGATTAAATTAATTTTTTAAGGGGGTAGACAGATTAATATTAGCAATTAGAATAATTTATGGTTGGCTTGGTTCAAACAATAAAATGAATTATCCAGGCTCCGTTTAGAAAAAAACCAATAGGTAATATATCTATGATTTCTACTTAATATCATATTCTATTTATATTATAGAATATTCGATTTATAATTTCTAATATAATAAATAATATAATTAAAGTTATCTAAAACTGTTAATAAATCGAGTAATATGATGAATGCATTGAATAGTGAATATTTAATATTATATTTGGCGGGAGATATGAAATAAATTAAAAAAGAAAGAAGTCGTAGCAAAAAGACGTAGTATTGGGGCATTTGTCCTATATATGCAAATAAAAATCGGTCCGATCTTTACTCGGAGTAGAGCATAAACCTAAAAGAATTCAAGAAGACCATTCAGGAACAAGAAAATTACATCGTGATTTGGATTGGATTCCGATGAAACAATACATCAATGAGAAGTTAATCCGATAAGTTTATTTTTATTTATTTCTATTTATATATAGAAATTCTATTTACTATATTATATAATTATATATAAAAAGACCAAAACTAATATTTTTTTTTTTATGAAAGAAAAAGCCCCTTTGTTACAAGTTATACAGAGCTTGCGATGACAAAAGAAAAAAAAAAGAATCTACACATTGATTCTTGTTTTTTTCGCGATTTGTGTTGAACTGTATGCATCAAAAGATGCATGTACGGTTCCGAAGGGATACAATTTTATCTCAATCAACCGACTTTATCGAGAAAGATTACTTTTTTTAGGCCAAGAGGTTGATAGCGAGATCTCGAATCAACTTATTGGTCTTATGGTATATCTCAGTATAGAGGATGATACCAAGGATCTCTATTTGTTTATAAACTCTCCCGGCGGATGGGTAATACCTGGATTAGGTATTTATGATACTATGCAATTTGTGCAACCAGACGTACAAACAATATGCATGGGATTAGCCGCTTCAATGGGATCTTTTATTCTGGTCGGAGGAGAAATTACCAAACGTCTAGCATTCCCTCACGCTTGGCGCCAATGAGTTTTTTATTTGATTTGAGAGAAAAAAGAAGACTATGCCTTCGCGATATATGAAATATAAATATTAAGTAATAATAGCATGGCACTTCGAATTCGATACGAGAATCTTTTTTTTTTTCAAAATCGTTCCATTCCATTATGTATCGAAAGAGTAGTATGAGATAAAAGGTCTTTACCATTTTATCTGATATATCAGGAGACCCATTTCAGCGTCACAAACTTTTTTGTTTTTACACCGAAAAACTCTTAACAATAATATATATATTATTTTTATGAAAGAATACAAAAAAAAATCTCTTTTTTTTTTTCAAATATAAAAAGAATTAAGTAAAAAAAAAAAGAAACTTTGGGATTGCTAAATAACAGACGAAATTAATATATATATAAAGCAACGGAACCATCATAGTATATTTTTAACTATTCCAAAAGAAAGGGTGGTTGTTGGATCATTCACCTATGTGAATATGATAGACCCTATAATTTCTTTTCTATTTATTCGATGTAAGGTAGTTTATAGGTATAAAGGTAGTTTATAGGTATAAAAGTGAATTCCATTGTAGAGCCGTATGCAATGTGCAAAAGATGCCTGTACGGTTGTTCAATTCTATCTTTCTTTTTTCTTAATTTTCTTATTTTTCGCCTTTCATCATGCGAGATAGAATAATTATTTATTATGTTATATCATCAGGGTAATGATCCATCAACCTGCTAGTTCTTTTTATGAGGCACAGACGGGAGAATTTATCCTGGAAGCGGAAGAACTACTGAAGCTTCGCGAAACCATCACAAGGGTTTATGCACAAAGAACGGGCAAATCCTTATGGGTTATTTCCGAAGACATGGAAAGAGATGTTTTTATGTCAGCAACAGAAGCCCAAGCTCACGGACTTGTTGATCTTGTAGCGGTTGAATAAAAAATAAGAGGAATTTCGCGCAAATATACAATTTGAGATCTTATCTTCTTACCAGATTTAATACAATAGTCTATGAATCCATTAATATAAAAATGATTCATACTTATCCGGTTAGGATCGATCTAAACCAGCCCATTATGTATATGATTCAACATGCCAACTATTAAACAACTTATTAGAAACACAAGACAGCCAATCAAAAATGTCACGAAATCCCCCGCTCTTCGGGGATGTCCTCAGCGACGAGGAACATGTACTAGGGTGTATGTGCGACTCGTTCAGATCATGGACTAGGCCAAAAACAATTGATCCGGTATAAATGATCAGTACCAATGAATAGGATAGAATGAAGACCACCATTTACTATACGATACGAAAAATTAAATATAGATAAAAATCTAAAAAAGATCTATCATACCTTCTATTGTATTGTGGTATCAAATTAATTTATGGTTGCCATTGGTACAAATCCAATCACTTACACTTTTAATTTAAGATGAGAAAGAATTCCCCATTGATAGCAAATGGTATTCATTAAGCAGGGAAATCCTATTTTATTTAAAAGCAGAAAGATTATGCCCTTACCCTTTACCCTTCACTTTTGCAAGAACGGACTAACAGGGTCAGCTACTCAGCTAATCTTCATAATTAAATACCGTTACTGTATAAGTGGTCTCGTTGTGAAAGACCTATTACTGGATAATTATGGGTAGAGCCAAAGAGTGTGAACTGTACAAGTTAACAATAGCATTAATTAAATGAGGCTCCGGTGTATAGAGAGGACCTCACCGTTTAAGAAGTAACCATAGAAACGATGGAACCCACTATACCTATATTCTATTTACTACTTTTTTATTTACTATGTTTTTTTGATACCTAGTATCAATACAATTTCTTATTTTGAGGCGAGAAGCCTAGAAAAAAAGAAAAAATCGTGGTCGGGAAGGTTAGAGTAGCAAAAGCCATTGGAATTCTTATTTTATACATTGGAAGAATCCGTTTTGTTATTAATAGACTAGGAAAGGGAAAGGAAATAACTGAAAGAAAAGAAATCAATTAGTTATTCATCAAAGTTTCATTTATTCAATGACTAGAATTAAACGAGGATATATAGCTCGAAGACGTCGAACCAAAATTCGTTTATTTGCATCAAGCTTTCGAGGGGCTCGTTCAAGACTTACTCGAACTATTACTCAACAGAAAATAAGAGCTTTGGTTTCGGCTCATCAGGATAGAGGTAGGCAGAAGAGAGATTTTCGTCGTTTGTGGATCACTCGAATAAACGCAGTAATTCGATCCAATAAACTATACTATAGTTATAGTAAATTAATACACCATCTGTACAAGAGGCAGTTGCTTCTTAATCGTAAAATACTTGCACAAATAGCTATATTAAATAGGAATTGTCTTTATATGATTTCCAATGAGATTTTAAAATAAGATTAAGGAGATTGAAAGAAATCAAATCCAGTGAAATGTTTTAAATGGATTTTAAATGGAGTTCCCTGGCAAATGAACTTGGGAAAGTAGAGTAGAAATTAGTATGATAAAATAGGATATAATATGATAAAGTCATCGCAATGAACAAACACGTTCAATCAAAAAAAGATTTATTCTTCTTCCCCAATTCCTTTTTTTCTTACGACACAACAATAAAATTGGAATCTTCAGATTTTTTGAACAAACTGTCAATTTGCATTTGAATTCGGATTGGAATTTTATTTTGATTCAATTGAAGAAGAGCAAGCTTATTTATTTTTAATTCTAAGACCAGTAGTTCTAGGAGTCGACTCGCTTCTTTCCAACTCTTTCTCATTATTAAGAAAGGGTAACAAAGATAAAATACGAGCTTGTTTTATAGCAATAGTAATTAATCGTTGTTGTTTTAAGGTCAATCTATTCACCCGTCTAGATAATATCTTTCCTTGTTCACTAATAAATCGACTAATTAAACTCATGTTTCTATAATCAATTCGATCCCCCGATTGTATCGGGGGCAAACGCCTACGAAAAGATCGCTTAGATTTAAGAAAGAGTCGCTTGGATTTATCCATGTTTTTTTTATTCCTTGTCTCGAAAATCCTAATGCTATTTTGATCGAATCAAAAATGATTTCGAATTTCAAAATAGAATTGCGTTTATATTTAAATAAATATATGATCTGTTATATATAATATGTCGTTTTTCGTCTTCCTTGGAATGGAAGGCGGACACGCAAGCGATCGATTCGATCTATTTCTTTATCTCCCCGTGAATCGTATGTTTGTAACAAGAGGGACAGAATTTTCTCAATTCCAATCGACTAGGCGTATTATGTCGATTTTTTTGAGTAATATATCGGGAAATGCCCATTGATTCCTTATTAACACGGTTTCGAACACAACTGGTACATTCCAAAATAATCGTTATTCGGGCATCTTTACTCTTGGCCATGAACCTCCTTTGGATTTTTGATTGACTCAACTCTTCTATCTTTCTATTTTCCGATCCGAAGCGAAAAAGAAGAAAGGAAGGAAAAAAATAGAAGTTGCTAACTTGAAATCCAATTATGAAAGATTTCGTTGCAATCTATCAATATAGTAATAATAAGTAATATAATGATTTCTAACTATATATTTATAATTTATAATCGCTGTACAGTATTTAAATTTTCTTTTTCATTGAATTTTCTTGTATGATATTGTTGACATGCCACAACTATTCCATTTTCTTTCTCACTCTATTATTAATTAATTTAATTTTGGACCTGGAAACCCGAGTTCTTAGTTTAACTAGGGTGAACCCGCTTTTATTCTTTTTATTTTCGAATTTATTTTAATTATAAAAAAAAAAGAAGAAAAGAAGAGTAAGGGGGGGATTAGTCACAGATATTTGATTGTATCTCTAATTTTCTTCACCCCTTCCTATCTCAATTACTATAATGAAAAAAACGGGAATATCAACGCATCTGGAAATAAACGATTGATCTCTATCAATAAACCTGCTAAAGACCCAAACCATAGAGTACTTACTACCGGTGCCACGGAAAGGTATGTTTTTAGATTTCGCATTTAAAATCCTCCTTCTTTGTTATTTATTATTGTAATTTTATTACAATTTGTAATACATAATGCTATTACATATATGACCAGATGTGTATATGTAGTTAATGACTGACACTTGGATTTGTACGCAGAATCCCTAATGCAAATTAAAATGTATAACTTGAAATGTACAACGATTCAGTACAGTTTTCTTAAAAGAAAAAAAGAATACGTCCCTTTCTGTCTGAGAATTCCCGAAAAATATTCATTTTTTTACGGCGAGTTTCATATTTCTTTAGTACGTATATAATATAAGTCTATTATTATATGTTATATGATATGAGATTAAAAAAAAAATAAGAAATGACAAGATAATTGGGTATAGCACTGAAAGAAATAAAGATGTGGAAAACAAGACAGGGATTCTCTACAATACTACTGTAGGCCAATTCAAAGGGATGTAGCGCAGCTCGGTAGCGCGTTTGTTTTGGGTACAAAATGTCACGGGTTCAAATCCTGTCATCCCTACCTATTACTTATCTTATGAACAGTAACGAGGGGTCATTGAGATTGATTAAAATTGGCTATACAAAATCAATCTTTAATTTTCTTATTTACGATAGTATATATATCCAAGACGAGTTAGGTCACAAAATATTTTTGTTATAATAAAGCGCTCTTAGTTCAGTTCGGTAGAACGTGGGTCTCCAAAACCCGATGTCGTAGGTTCAAATCCTACAGAGCGTGATTAGATTCTTGTTATTTGTTAGGTCGAAAATAAGACTGAAATAATTGAACAGCAATCTGAATTTGACCTCCTGTAGATTAAAGAAAGTAGGAGGTCAATCAAAAAAAAAGGAGATATTAATTACTCAAAGGTCCAATTGATCACCACGTCTATATTGTAAATATGCAGTTACGAATAATCCAGCCAAAGTAATAGGAATTAGACCTAAGACGATTCCAAATAGAAAAACTTCAATCATTTCAATCTCTTTGAAAGGTGAAAAGGAGAGGTAATATCTATCCTTATATATTAATCGGTATTACCCATGAATCTCAATGACCAAGAATTGAAAATGGACACGGCAAGAAACTATAGAATATATGAACTACCACAGAAGAATTTTTTTTATGAATTGTTCATTCAATTAATTTCAAATAAGTCGTATCTTGTTCAGACCGATAAATATAGCTGAGGTTATAGTCAAAGCTGCTAGTAGAAAACCGAAATAACTAGTTATAGTAGACATGAAGGGACTAAATGAAATATCTTCTTTTTATACATATGTTTATAAAGCACTTCCCTAAATTTCAATTTTTGAAAGAAAAGAGACGAAGATAAAC